GAACTGCTATGTAGGCTTTTGCTTACCGAGGGTTCGAATCCCTCTCTTTCCGTACCTTCACCTAATTCATCGATCTTACTAACCACAATAGATCAAATAGCAATGGATACGACTATTCCAACAGTTAGACCTTTCTTTGATATGGATTCTCTATTCCTAATGGCTGTGGTACAGAAAATACTGTGTAAAGAAAAGAGTAGAGTAGACAAGGAATGAAAATCTCCCTCTCGGTTTATGATACCTAAATGGAAGAAAAATCCGGATCAAACCCTTATTTATCTTAACCTTAGGTTAATTTACTTCGCCGAAAGGGAGCAAAATGGGTCGAACCCTTATTCTTATTAGTGTTGATTTTATTTTTGTTAGGTTTAAGTCTGACGAGAATAATATTCTACAACTAGCAATTCATTTATTTTTAAACCGACCCATTTACTATCTATTATTTGATTGACTAATCCTTTATATTGGAATGGTTGAAGAGTCAAATGGTTTGGCAATTCCTCATGGGGGGATGAATCGAGAGAATTTTGAATTAGAACTTTAGATTTTTGTTCATCCCTCGCCGCAATAGTATCTCGGGGTTTGCAGCGATAACTTGGTATATCTACTATACGACCATTGACTAAAATATGTCTATGGTTAACTAATTGGCGAGCTCCCGGAATAGTCGGAGCCATACCCAAGCGAAAAAGAATGTTATCAAGGCGCATTTCAAGTAATTGTAGTAAAACCTGACCTGTTGACCCTTTTGCCTTTCCGGCGATACGAACGTATTTAAGTAATTGTCGTTCTGTAAGACCATAATGAAAACGCAATTTTTGTTTTTCTTCTAGGCGAATTCGATATTGGGATTTTTTCCCGGAACGCGATTGGTTTCTAAGATCACTTCCAGCTCTGGGCCTTTTATTAGTTAGCCCTGGTAAAGCCCCCAGGCGGCGTATTTTTTTGAAACGAGGACCTCGGTAACGCGACATAAAGACTCCTTCTTCTTATTTATATTTAATTATTAATTCTTATTGATGAAATTTCATTCTACAGAATAAACCTAAACTAAAAATGAACTAAATTCTAAATAAAGCGAAATTTACTGAAGTATTATTCTATTAAAGAATAATGAGATGAGTTAGATAAATATCCAGATCTTTATATTCTATATATAGAAAAAGAAAAGGATTCTTTTCGTTAGATAGTTGGAAATTCCTATCACATAATAAATCAAGGGCTTTTGCCAAAAGAGGAAGACATTTTTTTTTCAATATTCTTTGATTTCAAAGATGCATTATCAATCATGTAAAACATAGAATAAAATAAATAGAGAAAAGCCGACTATCGGAATCGAACCGATGACCATCGCATTACAAATGCGATGCTCTAACCTCTGAGCTAAGCAGGCTCACATAACATAAATTTGACATGTATAAGAATTCAATAAACTCTTAGAATCTTTGCTATTCACTATTATACTATTTTAATTCTTAGCTATTCATATTCGCTATTCATAATGAATATTAATATATTAAAGAATAGAATATAAAATTTCAAATAACTGTTAAATATTATAAAAGATAACGATTAATCTAGCGATATAGAATTTCCATTTTTCTTGTTTATCACAATTAAATCTTCTTTTTTTTAATATGATTTGATTTTTGAATTCAAAAATCAAATCATATTAAAAAAAAGAATCGACCGTTCAAGTATTCGAAATTTCATGGGTAAATGAGTGGAAGAGAGACAGATGTATAGCGTATGTATCCACCTATATTGAATTGCCGATACAGAAATGATAAAATCGTTTTTGATTGGACCGAATATAAGCCTCCTATAAATATAGAAGATGAAAAAAGAAAGATAGACAAGAAAGCAAAGACAAAGAGGAGAACTTTTTCGAGACAGAAATCGGCATCTATCTAATGAATTCAACGGTTCCGGTATAAATGAAAGAAAAAAGGGAACGAGATCACAATGAGATTTTCATCTCAAAAAGGGGGATATGGCGAAATCGGTAGACGCTACGGACTTAATTGGATTGAGCCTTGGTATGGAAACTTACTAAGTGATAACTTTCAAATTCAGAGAAACCCTGGAATTAATAAAAATGGGCAATCCTGAGCCAAATCACGTTTTCCGAAAACAAACAAAGGTTCAGAAAGCGAAAATCAAAAAGGATAGGTGCAGAGACTCGATGGAAGCTGTTCTAACGAATGGAGTTGATTGTCTTACGTTAGTAGAGGAATCCTTCTATCGAAACTTCAGAAAAGATGAAGGATAAACCTGTATACATAATAGAGAAGAATTGTTGTCAATTGATTCCATATTGAAGAAAGAATCGAATATTCATTGATCAAACCATTCACTCCATAATCTGATAGATCTTTTGAAGAACTGATTAATCGGACGAGAATAAAGATAGAGTCCCGTTCTACATGTCAATACCGGCAAAAATGAAATTTATAGTAAGAGGAAAATCCGTCGATTTCAAAAATCGTGAGGGTTCAAG